AAGTACAACTTGAACAATGAATTAATAAGTCGAACAAAAGCTCTAGAAAAAGAAAAGGGATTTCTTGCTCTGGATATGCTCGAAAAAAGGACCAGATTATGCAATGATGAAAACGAACAAAAATACTTGCCCAAAACGTATGACCCCTTTTTGAGGGGACCATATCGTGGAACAATAAAAAAATTCTATTCACATATGATCATGAATGATTTAATCACTTCTACAGATACGGAGGATTCCATAGAAATCAATTGGATAAATAAGATTTATGGGCTACTTCCTAATAATTCTAATTATTCCAGAAAATTTGAACATCAAAAGAATCCGCCTGATAGGGAATCATTACTGAATTATATTGGTAATTCCTTAACCTCAATCAAAGAATTTCCTTTTGAGCCTGCACCCATTTTGCATTTTAAAAAATATTCTTTATTGAGAGAGCAAACAAGAATTGATTTTGAAAATCAAACAAAAGCTTTAAAATGGGTATTCGATGTAATTACAACTGATCCAAATGATCAAACAATAATTAGAAATAAATCTATTGGAATAGAAGAAATCCATAAAAGGGTTCCTCGGTGGTCATACAAATTAACTGATGATTTGAAAGAACAGGAGGCAGAAAATGAGGAAGAATCCAAGGAAGATCATGAAATTCGTTCAAGAAAAGCCAAACGCGTAGTAATTTATACTGATAACAATCAGAATACCAACCCTATTACAACTACAAATAATACTAATAATAGTGATCAAGCAGAAGAGGTGGCTTTGATACGTTACTCGCAACAATCGGATTTTCGTCGGGATATAATCAAAGGATCCATGCGTGCTCAAAGACGTAAAACGGTTATTTGGGAAATGTTTCAAGCAAATGTGCATTCTCCGCTTTTTTTGGATCGAATAGACAAAACATCTTTTTTTTCTTCTTTTTATATCTCTGAAATGATGAATCTCATTTTTAGGAATTTGGTGGGGAGAGAACCAGAATTGAAAATTTCACATTTATATTTTGAGGAGGAAGAGACAAGGGAAAAAGAGAAAAAAAACGAAGAAAAAAAAGAGGAAAATGAACGTATAGTAATATCAGAAACTTGGGATAGCATTATATTTGCTCAAGCAATAAGAGGTTTGATGTTAGTAACCCAATCTTTTCTTAGAAAATACATTGTATTGCCTTCATTGATAATTGCTAAAAATATTGGCCGTATGTTATTATTCCAATTCCCCGAATGGTATGAGGATTTGAAGGAGTGGAATAGAGAAATGCATGTTAAATGCACTTATAATGGTGTTCAATTATCAGAAACAGAATTTCCCAAAGATTGGTTAACAGACGGTATTCAGATAAAGATTCTATTTCCTTTCTGTTTGAAACCTTGGCGAAGATCTAAAATACGATCTCATCCTAGGGATCAAATAAAAAAAAAAGGAAAAAAAGACAATTTTTGTTTTTTAACGGTTTGGGGAATGGAAGCGGAATTCCCTTTTGGGAATCCCCGAAAACGACCTTCCTTTTTTGAACCCATTTATAAAGAACTCCAAAAAAAAGTTAGAAAAGTTAAAAAGGATTTCTTTATACTTCTAAAAGTTTCAAAAGAAAAAACAAGATGGATCATTAAAATACTTCTAGTTCTAAAACGAATAATGAAGGAAATTCAAAAAGTAAACCCAATATTCTTATTTGAATTGAGCAAGGTGAAAGTATATGAAACGGCTGAAAATGGAAAAGATTCCGAAATAAATAATAAGATTATTCACAAATCAACCATTCAAATCCAATCCATGAATTGGACAAATTATTCACTCATAGAAAAAAAGATGAAAGATCTTTCTGATAAAACAATCACAATCAGGAATCAAATAGAACGAATCACAAAAGACAAGAAAAAAATAATTCTAACTTGTGCTGATAAAAGATCAAAATCACAGAAACATATTTGGCAGATATTCCAAAGAATAAATATACGATTAATACGTAAATCACATTATTTTATGAAATCTCTGATTGAAAATATATATATAGATATCTTGCTATGTATGATTACCATTCACAGGATCTATTTCCAACCTTTCTTTGAATCAACAAAAAGAATAATCAATAAATCCGTTTACAACGATCAAACAAATCAGGAAGGAATTGATGAAAGAGATCAAAATACAATGAACTTTTTTTCCACTATAAAAAAGTCCTTTTCGAATACTAATATTAGTAATAGTACAAAAATGTATTATGACTTATCCTCCTTGTCCCAAGCATATGTATTTTACAAATTATCACAAACCCAATTACTTAACAAGTATCAATTGAAATCTCTACTTCAATATCAGGGGACTTATCCTTTTATTAAGGATAAAATCAAGGATTATTGTATGACACGAGGAATATTTGATTACAATTCAAGACATAAGAAAATTCATAAGTCTGGAATGATTGAATGGAAAAACTGGTTAAAGGGGCATTATCAATACAATTTATCTCAAACCAAATGGTCGCGGTTAGTACCGCAAAAATGGCGAAATAGAATCAATCAACGTTATAGGATTCAAAATAAGGACTCAATTAAAGTGGATTCATATAAAAAAGAAAAAGACCAATTAATTCATTACGTGAAACAAAATTACTATGCAGCGGATTCATTGACAAATCAAAAAGAAAAATGGAAAAAACACTACAGATATGATCTTTTATCACATAAATATATGAACTATGGGGATAAGGAGGATTTTGATATTTATGGGTCAAGATTACAAGTAAACGAGGTTCAAAAAATTCCATATAATTTCAATAAACCAAAATCCGAATCATTTTATGTATTGGTAAGTACAGCTATTAGTGATTATCTAGAAGAAGGATATATTATTGATACGCATAAAAATCTAGATAGAAAATATTTTGATTGTCGAATTCTCCACTTTTGTCTTAGAAAAAATATCAATATTGAGACCTGGACCAATACACATATCGGTACCAAAATTGATAAAAATACTAAGACTGAAAAAAAAATCAACAACAAATTGAAAAAAAAAGATATTTTTTCTCTTATGATTCATCAAGAAATCAACCCATCCAATCAAAAAAGTATTTTTTTTAATTGGATGGGAATGAATCAAGAAAGAGTTTATCATACCATATCAAATCTAGAATCTTGGTTCTTCCCAGAATTTGTCTTACTTTTTGATGCATATAAGATTAAACCATGGATTATACCAATCAAATTACTTCTTTTTGACTTTTATTTTTATAAAAATAAAAGTCAAAATAAAAACATCAATATAAATCAAAAAAAATATCTTAAATTAGAAAATTCCAACCAACAAAAAAATGAGCAACAGGACCAAGTAAATCTTGTATCAGATCTACGAAAAGAAAACAAAAAAAAAGATATTGAAGAGAATTATGCGAGATCAGACATTACCATTAAAAAAGGTAAGAAGAAAAAACAATCCAAGAAAAACAAGAAAGCAGAACTAGATTTCTTCCTGAAAAAATATTTCCTTTTTCAATTAAAATGGGATGACTCCTTGAACCAAAGAATGATCAATAATATCAAGGTATATTGTCTCTTACTTAGACTGATAAATCCAAAAGAAATTGCTATATCCTCGATTCAAAGAGGAGAGATGCATCTGGATGTAATGCTAATTCAGAAAGATCTAGCTCTTACAGAATTGATAAAAAAAGGAATATTAATTATCGAACCAATTCGTCTATCTATAAAAAGGGATGGAAAATTGATTATATATCAAACTATAAGTATTTCATTGGTCGAGAACAATAAACACCAAACTAATAGAAAATGCATAAAAAAAAGTTATATTGATAAGAGGAATTTGGATAAACCCATTGTACGATATGGGAATATGCTTGTGAATGGGGACACAAATTATTATGATTTCCTTGTTCCCGAAAATATTCTATCTCCTAGACGTCGCAGAGAATTGAGAATTTTAATTTGTTTCAATTCCCATAATTGGAATGTTACGGATAGAAATAGAAATCCATTTTCTGATGAATCACGTAATCCTATATTTTGCAATGAAAACAACATAAGAAACTCTGGAAAATTTTTGGATGAGGACAAGCATCTTAATACGGATACAAATAAATTCATTAAATGCAAATTTGTTCTTTGGCCCAATTACCGATTAGAAGATTTAGCTTGTATGAATCGCTATTGGTTTGATACCAATAATGGCAGTCGTTTCAGTATGTCAAGGATACATATGTATCCACGATTTAGAATTATTTAATTTAATAGTATATTTCCTATATCATATATATATATATCTATATTCCGTGACATTTTCGGTATATGAAAGCCGAAAGATGTATGCATATGCTATGTTATATTTTGGTAAATGATACAGATTTAATGGTGTATCCATTCAATTGGATATAGGAATAAATAAATTAGGGGAATCCTTTTAGATAGAAATAAATTCTTTTCTTTCGTTAATGGGGAAACATATTATCCCTTTCTATCCAAATCAAATTGAAAATTTGATTTGGATAAAATAAAGAAGTAGTATATGAATAAATCCAAATTTTTGTGTGTACTAGATGTGTGTACTAGATTAAAATAACCGGCATAATTCTTTTTTTTTTTTTTATTATTATTTTTCCTGATCGGAAAAATCCATGAAAAAGAAAGAAAAAGGATAGAAAAATTTTTTATGGTCAAAAATTCATTCATTTCCATTATTCCACAAGAAGAAAAAGAAGAAAACAAAGGTTCTGTTGAATTTCAAGTATTCAGTTTCACCAATAAGATACGGAGACTTACTTCACATTTGGAATTGCACAAAAAAGATTTTTTATCACAAAGGGGTCTACGAAAAATTCTAGGAAAACGTCAACGGTTGCTGGCTTATTTGTCAAAGAAAAATAGAGTACGTTATAAGAAATTAATTGGTCAGTTGGATATTCGAGAGCCAAAAACTCGTTAATTTAATCGTTTGAATTTTTTAGTAGTATTCCATTTTTTGTTTTGATGAGTCTCGTTTTGAGGAATTCATGGAATAATGAATTAAGGAAGAAAAGATATGACAGTACCGGTTACAAGAAAAGATCTCATGATAGTCAATATGGGGCCTCACCACCCATCAATGCATGGTGTTCTCCGACTAATCGTTACTCTCGATGGTGAAGATGTTATTGACTGTGAGCCCATATTGGGCTATTTACACAGAGGAATGGAAAAGATAGCGGAAAATCGAACAATTATACAATATCTACCTTATGTAACACGATGGGATTATTTAGCTACTATGTTCACAGAGGCAATAACCGTAAATGCGCCAGAACAATTGGAAAATGTTCAAGTACCTCAAAGAGCTAGCTATATCAGAGTAATTATGCTGGAATTGAGCCGTATAGCTTCTCATTTGTTATGGCTTGGACCTTTTATGGCGGATATCGGTGCACAGACTCCCTTTTTCTATATTTTCAGAGAAAGGGAATTGATATATGATCTATTCGAAGCCGCCACAGGTATGCGAATGATGCATAATTATTTCCGTATTGGAGGAGTAGCTGCTGATCTACCTTATGGATGGATAGATAAATGTTTGGATTTCTGCGATTATTCTTTAACAGGAGTTGTTGAATATCAAAAACTTATTACGTGGAATCCCATTTTTTTGGAACGAGTTGAAGGAGTGGGCATTATTGGTGGAGAAGAAGCTGTAAATTGGGGTTTATCAGGACCGATGTTACGAGCTTCTGGAATCCAATGGGATCTTCGTAAAGTTGATCATTATGAGTGTTACAATGAATTCGATTGGGAAGTCCAATGGCAAAAAGAAGGAGATTCATTAGCTCGTTATTTAGTACGAATCGGTGAAATGAAGGAATCCATAAAAATTATTCAACAGGCTCTAGAAGGAATTCCTGGAGGACCTTATGAAAATTTAGAAGTACGACGCTTTGATAGAGCAAAGAATTCCGAATGGAATGATTTTGAATATAGATTTATTAGTAAAAAACCTTCACCCAATTTAGAATTGTCGAAACAAGAACTTTATGTGAGAGTGGAAGCCCCAAAAGGAGAATTGGGAATTTATTTGATAGGAGATAATAGTGTTTTCCCCTGGAGATGGAAAATTCGTCCACCCGGTTTTATCAATTTGCAAATTCTTCCTCAGCTAGTTAAAAGAATGAAATTGGCTGATATCATGACGATATTGGGTAGTATAGATATCATTATGGGAGAAGTTGATCGTTGAAATGATAATTGATACGACAGAAGTACAAACTATCAATTCTTTTTCTACATCGGAATTTTTAAAAGAAGTGTATGGACTAATATGGATTGTACCCATTTTATCCCTTATATTGGGAATAACAATGGGGGTACTAGTAATTGTGTGGTTAGAAAGAGAAATATCTGCAGCGATACAACAACGTATTGGGCCTGAATATGCTGGCCCGTTGGGAATTCTTCAAGCTATAGCGGATGGGACTAAACTACTTTTTAAAGAGGACCTCCTCCCATCTCGAGGAGATATTCGTTTGTTTAGTGTGGGACCGTCTATAGCGGTTATATCAATTCTACTAAGTTATTTAGTAATTCCTTTTGGGTATCGTCTTGTTTTAGCCGATCTCAGTATAGGTGTTTTTTTATGGATCGCCATTTCTAGTATTGCTCCTATTGGGCTTCTTATGTCAGGATATGGATCGAATAATAAATATTCCTTTTTAGGTGGTCTACGAGCTGCTGCTCAATCTATTAGTTATGAAATACCATTAACTCTATGTGTGTTATCAATATCTCTACGTGTGATTCGTTGGAATATGAACTTTGAACCTCTCTTCTAGAAATAAAAGAAAAAAGAAAGAGGTTCAATGTATTGAATAGATGTTTTCATTTTTTTTTTTTTTATTCAGCATTCGGGTTGATGAGTTAAACCAGATAGTTATATGAGTGAAACTAAACAGCTTCCAAATTTGTAGTAAGAAGAAACAATCTCATTCCCTATGTACAAGAATAAAGTTGAAGTAAAAATAAGCAGTGTAAACTGCTTACCCCAAGATTAAGATTTTTTGATTAGTCATCATATCTTGAAGCGGGCGCAAACAAAAGATCAACTGTATGGAGTTTCTACTACTGTCTCATATGTATTACTATACCGGGGATCAATCAAAAGTCAGTGGACGGTTAGGAACACCAAGGTACACAAAGGATTAGTAATGGAGATAATGTAAGGTATCAAAAAAGAGGTATTTCTTCATAAAACGAATCATAATAAGGACTTGAAATTGGTAGAAATGATCAAGTAGTACTTCCCTACGATTCCGATCTAGAGTATGCTCCTATTCACTGGTTAAAGAAATGACTATCAAGAACGAATTAATTCTTTATTTTATTTTTGAGTATCCTCCTCTGAGACAGAAGAACAGGAAAAAAGAAATGGAATGCAGTAATTGAATGAATAATAAAAAAAGGGGATCCCTATTTATTCTTTTCTCTATCCATATTCATACATATCGAATTCTTATCACGATTCATGAACTAATGACTAATTCTTTTTATTTTATATTGATTGATATAAGGAGTATTTTATTGAAATATTAAGTTATTACCGAACAAAGAGAAATTTTTATTGTAAAGGATGAGATCAATTCGGAAGCACTTTTTTTATTATTCTAGCAGACAGAATTCCATTGGTCTAATTTGGGACTTTCCGATGTATCTTTATTCTATCCATCCAAAGATGGTGATAATACCGAACCCGTCCTTACATTTTTTTTGTGGCCATCGAGGAGCCGTATGAAGCTGAGGTCTCACGTACGGTTTTGAAATAGCGATGGGAACAGTGATGTTATTATCGACTATGATTATCTAACAGTTCAAGTACAGTTGATATAGTTGAAGCACAGTCAAAATATGGTTTTTGGGGGTGGAATCTGTGGCGTCAGCCTATAGGATTTATTGTTTTTCTAATTTCTTCTCTAGCCGAATGTGAGAGATTGCCCTTTGATTTACCAGAAGCGGAGGAGGAATTAGTAGCAGGTTATCAAACCGAGTATTCGGGTATCAAATATGGTTTATTTTATCTTGCTTCTTACCTAAATTTATTAGTTTCTTCATTATTTGTAACAGTTCTTTACTTAGGTGGGTGGAATTTACCTATTCCGTATATATCCATTTCTGAGCTTTTCGGAATAAAAAAAATCGCCGGCATTTTTGGAATAACAATGGGTATCCTTATTACATTAACTAAAGCTTATTTGTTTCTCTTCATTTCTATCACAACAAGATGGACTTTACCTAGAATGAGAATGGACCAGTTATTAAATCTTGGATGGAAATTTCTTTTACCTATTTCTCTAGGTAATCTGTTATTAACAACTTCTTCCCAACTTGTTTCATTATAAATAAGAGAATACGATAACACTATTTTAGATTCATAATCTCTATCAAACAAGAGAAAGAAACGTCAAATTTTTCATGTATATCTACAATATGTTCCCTATGGTAATTGGGTCCATGAATTATGGTCAACAAACAATACGAGCTGCAAGGTACATTGGTCAAAGTTTCATAATTACCTTATCCCACACAAATCGTTTACCTGTAACTATTCAATATCCTTATGAAAAATCGATCACATCAGAGCGTTTCCGGGGTCGAATCCACTTTGAATTTGATAAATGTATTGCTTGTGAAGTATGTGTTCGTGTATGCCCGATAGATCTACCCGTTGTTGATTGGAGATTTGAAAGAGATATTAAAAAGAAACAATTACTTAATTATAGTATAGATTTCGGGGTTTGTATATTTTGTGGTAACTGTGTCGAGTATTGTCCAACAAATTGTTTATCAATGACTGAAGAATATGAACTTTCTACTTATGATCGTCACGAATTGAATTATAATCAAATTGCTTTGGGTCGATTACCAATCTCAATAATTGGAGATTACACAATTCAAACAGTTATGAATTCGACTCAAATAAAAATAGACAAAGATAAACCCTTTGATTCAAGAACAATTACCGATTACTAAGATTTTGTTTTGATATAAAGGATCCAAGCTTTTTATTTTGGGTAGTCAGTAACTACAAATAAAAACTAATGATTGTTGAGAATCACTCTTTGATTTAAACTAAAAATATATTTTTAGTGATGATTTCAAAATAGCAAATTTCAACTACTTTTTTCTTTTTTTTCTTTCGGATAAATATAAATAAAGTAAGGTTGGCCCAATAATTTTATCTATATCTACATTAATCCATATTCAAATTCAATTCAATTATAAATGTATCATATACATTATTATATACAAGAAAACAAAAATAGGGTAACCCCTTTTCCTTTCCTGGACCATTTATTTAGTAAAGTTAAAGTAAGGTCATGAAATAGTTAAAGTTATTTATTTTGTATTTTATACATAATGGGTTTACCTGGACCAATACATGATATTCTTGTTGTATTTCTGGGGTCAATTCTTGTATTAGGGGGTCTGGGGGTAGTATTATTTACCAATCCAATTTATTCTGCCTTTTCATTGGGATTGGTTCTTGTTTGTATATCCTTATTCTATATTTCATCAAACTCCTATTTTGTAGCTGCCGCACAGCTCCTTATTTATGTGGGAGCCATAAATATCTTGATCATATTTGCTGTAATGTTCATGAATGGTTCAGGATATTCCAATAATTCCTATTTTTGGACCATTGGAGATGGGGTCACTTTGATGGTTTGTACAACTATTCTTTTTTCACTAATTACTACTATCCCAGATACGTCATGGTACGGAATTATTTGGACTACAAGGTCAAACCAGATTATGGAACAGGACCTAATAAATAACGTTCAACAAATTGGGATTCATTTATCAACAGATTTTTATCTTCCGTTTGAACTCATTTCAATAATTCTTTTAGTTTCCTTGATAGGTGCAATTACTATGGCTCGACAATAAGCAATAAAAATACTTAACTTAAAATGATTCCCAATTCTTAGAATTCTAACTAAATTCTAAATAAATAAATAGAAATTTTTAGTTAAATCTATCTACCGTCAATATCTTCTTTTGTTGTGTAATTGTTCTATTCTAATCAATTGAATCGGTTGAATTGTTATTCATATTGAAACGAATCGAGATTGATAAGGAGTTAGTCAATGATGTTTGAGCATGTCCTTTTCTTGAGTGTTTATTTATTTTCTATCGGTATCTATGGATTGATCACAAGTCGAAACATGGTTAGAGCGCTTATGTGTCTTGAGCTTATACTAAATTCGGTTAATATCAATCTTGTAACATTTTCTGATATATTTGATAGTCGCCAATTAAAAGGAGACATTTTCTCAATCTTTGTTATAGCCATTGCAGCTGCTGAAGCAGCTATTGGACTTGCTATTGTTTCGTCGATACATCGTAACAGAAAATCAACTCGTATTAATCAATCGAATTTGTTGAATAATTAGTGATAATCATCATAGATAATTTAAATAAAGACACATAAAAATATTTAATAGAATTGAAATACTATTTTTTATTGAATTTGAATGCAATTCAATAAAAAATAGTATTTTTATATTTATATTGAAATAATGATGACCAATTTGTTGGCCAATTAATTTTAATTCGCATGTGTAACTCGTATCATCATAATTGTTGAAACGAAAATCAAAGTGTCTTGACCTTTTCTCATAAACAGATTGATTTAAGAAATATATTGATTGTTTTTAATAAACCACTGTTTCGTCTGGTGTCTACAATATTACAATATATAATATATGATTCATTTACTACTAATTTGATTTGACCAGATCGAAAATCTTTTATGTTCAAAACTGTAATTTATAGATCCAATGTCACATTCAGTAAAAATTTATGATACATGTATAGGGTGTACTCAATGTGTACGAGCTTGCCCCACAGATGTATTGGAAATGATACCTTGGGACGGATGTAAAGCCAAGCAAATAGCTTCCGCGCCAAGAACCGAGGACTGTGTAGGTTGTAAGAGATGTGAATCTGCCTGCCCAACAGATTTTTTGAGTGTCCGTGTTTATTTAGGGCCTGAAACAACTCGCAGCATGGCTCTATCTTATTGATACATTACAAAAAACTCCACTTGAATCATTTGTGATTCCTCTTTACCGACAAAAGCCCGTGCTCGACAAAATATATTATTTTGAGGACGGGCTTCTCTGGTCAAAATGTATCTTGTCTTTATCACGAGTTATTTTCCTTGGTTAACAATACTTGTTGTTTTACCGATATTCGCGGGTTCCTCAATTTTCTTATTCCCTCATAGAGGGAATAAGATGTTTAGGTGGTATACTATATGTATATGCTTATTAGAACTCCTTCTAACGACTTATGCATTCTGTTATCATTTCCAATTGGATGATCCATTAATGCAATTGAAGGAAGATTCTAAATGGATAGATGTTTTTGATTTCCACTGGAGACTAGGAATCGATGGGCTTTCCATAGGACCCATTTTACTGACAGGATTTATCACTACTTTAGCAACTTTAGCAGCTTGGCCAATTACTCGAAATTCGCGGTTGTTCTATTTCCTGATGCTAGCAATGTACAGCGGTCAAATAGGATTATTTTCCTCCCGAGACTTTTTACTTTTTTTCATCATGTGGGAGTTAGAATTAATTCCTGTTTACTTACTTTTATCCATGTGGGGGGGAAAGAAACGTCTCTACTCGGCTACAAAGTTTATTTTGTACACTGCAGGGGGTTCCATTTTTTTCTTAATAGGAGTTCTAGGTATGGGTTTATATGGTTCCAATGAACCAACATTAGATTTTGAAAGATTAATTAATCAATCATATCCTGTGGCATTGGAAATAATATTCTATTTTGGCTTCCTTATTGCTTATGCTGTCAAATTGCCGATTATACCCCTACATACATGGTTACCTGATACCCATGGAGAAGCACATTACAGTACATGTATGCTTTTAGCTGGAATCCTATTAAAAATGGGCGCATATGGATTGATTCGGATCAATATGGAATTACTACCCCACGCTCATTCTATATTTTCTCCTTGGTTGGTGATAATAGGAACAATGCAAATAATCTATGCAGCTTCAACTTCTCTTGGTCAACGTAATTTAAAAAAGAGAATAGCCTATTCCTCTGTATCTCACATGGGTTTCACAATTATAGGAATTGGTTCTATAACCGACATGGGACTCAATGGAGCTATTTTACAAATGCTCTCTCATGGATTTATTGGTGCTGCACTTTTTTTCTTGGCGGGAACGAGTTGTGATAGAACACGTCTTGTTTATCTCGAAGAAATGGGAGGGATATCTATCCCAATGCCAAAAACATTTACCATGTTCAGTAGCTTCTCGATGGCTTCTCTTGCATTGCCAGGAATGAGTGGTTTTGTTGCGGAATTTTTAGTATTTTTTGGACTAATTACTAGTACAAAATATCTTTTAATGTCAAAAATGCTAATTACTTTTGTAATGGCAATTGGAATGATATTAACTCCTATTTATTTATTATCTATGTTACGTCAGATGTTTTATGGATACAAGTTATTTAATATTCCAAACTCTAATTTTTGGGATTCTGGACTACGAGAACTATTTCTTTCAATCTGTATCTTTCTACCCGTAATAAGTATTGGTATTTATCCCGATTTTGTTCTCTCGTTATCAGTTGACAAGGTACACGCTATCTTATCCAATTATTATCATAGATAGTGTTTCATTAATGAAACGGAAGGAAAGTCTTATAATTCTTTGAATTTAATATTTTGAAAATCGTTTGCTGTACTGTATAATGAAAAAAGAAATAAAATGAATAAGAATTGTAATTAGATACATCTCGAGTTTTTGAGAACCATTTAAATTTGAATGATTCCTTGATTCAAACGGTTCTCAAAAACTCATAAAAACAAACTTTCGTTATATATGGGATGATGTTTTTATCTTATGTATTCTTCATGTAGTTTATTCAATTAGATGTTTATGTGAATGAACCATAACTATGTAGACCTATTCCTAATAGATTGATCCCAAAATAGCATATCCAAATTATAATAAATCCTATAGAAGCTACAAGTGCCGAATTCGTACCTTTCCAATTTATATTTGTTCTAGTATGTAAATAAATCGCGAATATGGTCCAAGTAATAAATGCCCAAGTTTCCTTGGGGTCCCAATTCCAATAGGATCCCCATGCCTCATTAGCCCATACTGCTCCACAAAGAATACCTATGGTTAAAAAGGTAAACCCTAGACTAATGACACGATAACTCCAATAATCCAAACGCTCAGTTAATTGATATTTGTAATAATTTTGAAATGAAGGAAAAGAAGTGTTTTTAAAAACACTTCTTTTTTCATTCAAATATTCAATCTCACCAAAGAAAAATGACTTAATTAATAAATTATAGCTTTTACAAAAAATTTTGATGTTTTTTCGAAATGTAATGACTAGAAGAGCGACTGATAATAATGATCCGCATAAAAGAGCTGCATAGCTCAATAACATCATACTTACGTGCATCATTAACCACTGAGATTGTAGAGCAGGTACTAATATTGTGGATTGATGCATTTCAGTTGAAAGACCCGACATGGCAAAGCCTTGAGTAAAAATGGTACTTGGTGCAATTATTGTGCTTAAATCGTTTTTAAGGTTACGTATCTTGGGAATCATATGAATAATGAAGAAACTACACGAAAGGAAGATTAATGACTCGTATAAATTACTTAATGGAAAATGTCCCGAAGAAATCCAACGAGAAATTAATAATCCTGTTATAGAGAAAAAGGTAGCTATCATCCCTTTTTCTGATGAATCACGTAATCCTACAATTTTGTGGACTAATAAGGTCATCAAATGAATCATAATCACAATTGAAATGATCGAAAAAGAGATATGAGTTAATATATGTTCTAAAGTCACAAATATCATAAAAGGGGTCCCATTACAGAATTGGAAATCGCGAATTGAATACATTTTAGGATCTATTGTATCTCTTTTAGAAGATGCCGCCACTCGGACTCGAACCGAGATGCTTTAGCACTGCTTCCTAAGAGCAGCGTGTCTACCGATTTCACCACGGCGGCTTACTTGAAATAATAATAGTCAATTCATGTTGAATCGTCGAGATTCAAGGATTCAATATAGTTTAGGAAACATTAATTAGAATCAATGAATAAAGACTGGTTTGTGGTTTAAATATTTGAATCTTCAATAAAATACCTACCTAGGTAGTATCGTCGTGGGTTTTTTAACAATCAACTTTCATGTACTAGAAACTAAGTTTTCTCCAAACAGTTGGAACTCCATAGTTTTTTCTCGGTTGAGGTATAAAACTAAGAATTGTCTTTTTTTCTCAATTTTTTTATGATTTGTTTTTCATTTATCCGATTTCATGGATTCAAATGAAAAAGATTGAGTTTTTTTTTCAATGAACAAAATCAAATAACTAGGATTTCATATCTATCACAATTTCATCATTAAATACAAAAAATTTGTTATTTTTCTAATGATTTCGATACCTTAGTATATTTAAATTAAAGTATTAATATTCTTTATTGCGCATATAATTTTTAATTTATAATACCATTTACAAAACCAATTAAGTTTTGGGATAGGCATATAACAAAAGAGTTTCAATCTCTATCACAATTGTACTTTTCTATTGTGAAAAGTACAATTGTGATAGGGAAAAAAATAATACTTAGAACCCAATATACAAAAAACTCTTATTCTATATATCACAGCAGTGAGTTCTAAGTAATATTGAGAAATTTAATACAGAAAAATACATTAGTTAACATTCATCTTACAAAATTTGGGGTTCTTTAGGCTATATCAATTGAGATTATTCTAAGACTTTATTATTTGTTTGTCGCACAAAAAAACTTTTTGAATGCCCGGTGGAAACCGATTTCGCTAAAGAAAAAGTTTTTACTGCAACTAAATATCCTTTTTTCTTCCAAATATTTCTACGAATACGTTTTTTTGACATAGAAGTACGTTTTTTTGGAACTGCCAT